TAGCTTAGTGGAACTAAAAAACTTAAGTATCCAGGCTCCGTTTAGAAAAAGCCCGATTGGAAATAGATCTATGATTACTATTTGTATCATAAACGATTTCTTTTTGTAAAGAGAAGCCATCTCAAACTCTTAATCAATCGAGTAATATTAATATGCATGAATACATCAAATTTTTGGCGGAAGGCGTAAAAATTGAAAAAGGGGGGAAGCCATAACAAAAAGAAGTGGTAATGGAATCATTTGTCCTATATGTACAAATAAAAATCGGGCGTATCCTTACCCGGAGTAGAGCATAAACCTAAAAAGATTAACAGGGCCCATTCAGGAACAAGAAAACGACATTGTGATTTGGATTAGATCTCGATGAAACAATATATCAATAAGAAGTTAATTCGATAAGTTTAGTGACTTCTTTTTTTTCTTTTCTATTATTTTTCTATTACAAGAATACAAGAATATTATACGAAAAGGAGCAAAAACCTGTCTTTTTTTAAAAATCGAAGAAAAGTCCTTTCGTTAGAAGTCAGAAAGAGCCTTCTACGAATATAAAAAAAGAAAGAGGATTGGAATCTGCACATTGATTCTTTTTTTTGCAATTTTTTGTTGAACCGTATGCACCAAAAGGCGCCTGTACGGTTCGTAAGGGATATAATTTTACCCTAATCAACCGACTTTATCGAGAAAGATTACTTTTTTTAGGACAAGAGGTTGATAGCGAGATCTCGAACCAACTTATTGGTCTTATGGTATATCTCAGTATAGAGAATGATACCAAAGATCTCTATTTGTTTATAAACTCTCCCGGCGGATGGGTTATCCCTGGAGTGGCTATTTATGATACAATGCAATTTGTGCGACCAGATGTACAGACAATATGCATGGGATTAGCCGCTTCAATGGGATCTTTTATCTTGGCCGGAGGAGAAATTACCAAACGTCTAGCATTCCCTCACGCTCGGCGCCAATGAGGTTTTTATTTGAGAGAAAAAAATAAGACTATGCCTTCGCCATATGAATATTAAGTAATAATAGCATGGCACTTTGAATTCGATATCAAAATAAAACAATTTTTATTGTTTTTTCAAAACATTTGATTATGTATCGAGAGAGTAGTATGAGATAAAAGGTATTTCCTGTTTTTTATATTGGAGATTCCAGTTCAGCGTCACAAACTTTTTTATTTTCACACCGGGGGCTTAGTTGTATTCTGAAAGAGTTCGAAATAAAAAAAAAAAGATTATTTTTTTCCTTAATTTTACAAAAAGCAACTTTGGGATTGCTGAAACACAGACAAACCAAATAATCTTAATAATAAATATATATAAAGCAACGGAACCATCATAGTATTTTTGAACTCCTACGAAAGGAAGGGTGGTTAATTTGATCATTTACCGATCTGGGTCTGATAGATCCTATTTTTTTCGTTGATGGAAGGTAAAGGTCAATTTTATTATAGAGCCGTATGCAATGCATAAAAGATGCCCGTACGGTTGTGGTTGTTCAATTCTATCTTTTTTTATTTTTATTCTTTATCTTTCTTTTCTATTCATCATGCAAAATAGAGGAACCCCTCTTTTGTTATACCATCAGGGTAATGATTCATCAACCTGCTAGTTCTTTTTATGAGGCACAAACGGGAGAATTTATCCTGGAAGCGGAAGAGCTGCTAAAACTGCGTGAAACCCTCACAAGGGTTTATGTACAAAGAACGGACAAACCCTTATGGGTTGTCTCGGAAGACATGGAAAGAGATGTTTTTATGTCAGCAACAGAAGCCCAAGCTTATGGAATTGTTGATGTTGTAGCGGTGGTTGAGTGAAAAGCCCGGATTTTTTCGCGCAAATTCTCGATTTCCTATTTTATATTTTTGCTGAATTTACTAGAAAATTAAATTCCTATTTTATTTACTAGAAAATTAAATAGAAGTAATTAAAAATCATCAGGTTAGGATCGATCTAAACCAGCCCATTATTTATATGATATGATTCAACATGCCAACTATTAAACAACTTATTAGAAATACAAGACAGCCAATCAGAAATGTCACAAAATCCCCCGCGCTTCGGGGATGCCCTCAGCGTCGAGGAACATGTACTAGGGTGTATGTGCGACTCGTTCAGATCATGAGCTGGGATAAAAGAAAGAAAACCTTTTCTAGTATCAATGATCAGTACCGGGGAATAGGATAGAATAGAAAAAGAAGTCCGTTCAATTCAGTATAAAAAAAAATCTATCCATTCTATTGTGTATGAAATTTATGGTTTCCATTGGTGCAAATCCAATCACCTCAATTTAAGATAAGAAGCAATTCTCCATTGGTAGCAAATGGTTATCCATTAAGCGGAGAAAATCCTACTTAAAAATAAAAACATAAAACTTAGGCCCCTCTTGCAAGAACGGACTAACAGGGTTAGCTACCCAGCCAACTTTCATAATTAAATACCGTTACTGTGTAAGTAGATCTAATCGTGAAAGACCTATTACTAGATAATTCATGGGTAGAGCCAAAGAATGTGAACTATACAAGTTACCAATAACATTGATTAAATGAAGTTTAAATGAAGTAAAGGCTCCGGTGTATAGAGAAAACCTCACCGTTTAAGAAGTAACCATATAAACGAAGGAAGCCACTATTTCTTTATCCATTTATATTTTTTATTTATTATATTTTGATACCTAGTAAAATGAAATTTCTTATTTCGAAGTGAAATGTCTAGAAAAAAGAAAAATAGCGGTCGGGAAGGTTATAGTAGCCAAAGTCATTGGAATTTTTAGTTTATACATTGGAAAAAAGCTTTGTTATTAATAGACTAGGAAAGGGAAAAAGAATAACTGAAATAAAGGAAATCTATTAGTTATTCGTCAAAGTTTCATTTATTCAATGACCAGAATTAGACGGGGAAATATAGCTCGGAGACGTAGAACAAAAATTCGTTTATTTGCATCAAGCTTTCGAGGGGCTCATTCAAGACTTACTCGAACAATTACTCAACAGAAAATAAGAGCTTTGGTTTCGTCGCATCGGGATAGGGATAAGCAAAAGATAAATTTTCGCCGTTTGTGGATCACTCGAATAAACGCAGTAATTCGTGAAATAGGGGTATCCTATAGTTATAGTAGATTAATACACGACCTATATAAGAAACAGGTGCTTCTTAATCGTAAAATACTTGCACAAATAGCTATATCAAATAAAAATTGTCTTTATATGATTTCCAATGAGATCATAAAAGAAGTACATTGGAAAGAATCCACCGGAATAATTTAAACGGAGTTCCCCGGAGAATGAACTCCGGGAGGGTAAAGTCAAAATAAATATGATAAAAAAATAGTAAAACTGAATGAACACACTCAAAAAAAATCTTTATTCTTGCCCGATTCTTTTTTTTTCTTACGACACGATAATTAAATCCATATTTTTCATATTTTTCGAACAAAACATCAATCTGCGTTTGAGTTCGGATTTTACTTTTTTTTAGTCAAGTGAAGAAAGAGTAAGCCTATTTATTTCTGGCTCGAAGACCCGCAGTTCTGGTGGTCGACTCGGTTCTTTCAAACTGTTTCTCATTATTAAGAAAAGGTAACAAAGATAAAATACGAGCTTGTTTTATAGCAATAGTAATTAATCGTTGTTGTTTCAAGGTCAATCTATTCACCCGTCTAGATAATATTTTTCCTTGTTCGCTAATAAATCGACTAATTAAACTCATGTTTCTATAATCAATTCGATCCCCCGATTGAATCGGGGGCAAACGCCTACGAAAAGATCGCTTGGATTTAAGAAAAGGCCGCTTGGATTTATCCATGGTTTGTTTAGTTTATTCCTTATCCCGAAAATCCTATTTCGGTCGGATCTAAAATGAATTAGAATAAATAGGATTTGGTTTGTTTATATTTAATTATGTTATATATAGAATATTTAACTATGTTCTATATAGAAATGTCATTTTTACCCTTCCTTGGAAGGGTTACATACAAGTGCTCGATTCGATCTATTTCTTTATCTCCCCATGAATCATATGTTTGTAACAAAATGGACAGAATTTTATCAATTCCAATCGATTAGGCGTGTTGTGACGATTCTTTTCAGTAATATATCTGGAAATACCCGTTGATACCTTATTAACACCGTTTCGAACACAACCGGTACATTCCAAAATAACCGTTATTCGGACATCTTTTCCCTTGGCCATGAACCCCCTTTGGATTTTTGATTTACTCAACTCTTCTATTTTCGATCCGAAACGAAGAAGAAGGAAGGAAGGATAAATAGAAGTTATTAACTTGAAATCCAATTATGAAAACTTTCGCTGCAATCAATATACTAAAAAAATTTCTAAACTTTATTTCAAATTCAAATCACAGTATTTCATTTACATTTAAGTACCTTGTATAAGAGTCTTGTCCTAGATCTAGGCCCCACCCTGTTTATTCTACCTCCATTCCTAGTTAATTTTTGAATTGAATAATTTATTTAATTCAAACTTGAACCCAAGTCTCGAAGCTGTTGAATACACCTTTTCTTTTTTTCTCTTTCCTCCCTCTTATTCTAAAAGGAAAAAGGGAAAAAAGAGAAAAAGGGGGCAAAGGATTAGTCACAAATATTTAATTGTATCTCGAATCTCCGTTATTTGGTACCGTATCAATAACTAGAATCAAAAAAAGGGGAATGTCAATGCATCTGGGAAAAAACGATTAATCTCTATCAATAGACCTGCTAAAGACCCGAACCATAGAGTACTTAATACCGGTGCCACGGAAAGATATGTTTTTAGATCTCGCATTGAAAAATCTCCTTCCTTCTTTTTTTGTAATCTAAAATGGTAATACATAAATGATCAGATGCATATGCAGTTAAGAACCTTGTACACGGAATCCCTAATTCAAATTGAAATGTACAACTATCCAGTAAATAAAATTTTTTCTTAAAACATAAAAAAACGCTCCTCTCTTCCCGAGCATTCCCGAAAACTACTCATTTATTTTTACGACAGGTTCCG